CAGTGTAATGGGATGTCTCTATCTATTTCCCAACGGTGGGGGCAGGCAGGTTCGAAAAAGGATCTTAGAGTGTCCAAGGTTGGGGTATCGTAACGCCTCCTTCTCCCCTTCTATCAAAGTTATGTCTCAGAAACTTGCTGTTGGCAAGGAAAAGGGAAGGGAGAACAAGCACACTTGGAGAGCGCAGTACAACGGAGAGTTGTATGCTGCGTTCGGGAAGGATGAATTGCTCCTAAAAAAATCTATTGATTGTCTTCCAATTGGATAGTATTGTAGGTGCAACGATTTACTTCACGGGCGAGGTCTCTGGTTCAAGTCCAGGATAGCCCAGCTGCACCGGGGCAAATTACAAAAAAAAAGCATCTGATTTGTTCATGCATGCTTCACTTGGCCTGGGTACAGGGGATATAGCTCAGTTGGTAGAGCGCCGCCCTTGCAATTGGGTCGTTGCGCTTACGGGTTGGATGCCTAAACGTCTAGGCGGTAATGATAGTATCTCTTACCCGAACCGGTGGCTAACTTTTCCCTAGGAATGGGGAAGAGGACTGGAACATGCCACTGAAAAACACTACTGAGACAAAGATGGGCTGTCAGAAGTGTAGAGAAGGTAGGATGGGTAGTTGGTTAGATCTAGTATGGATCGTACATGGGCAATAGTTGGAGTCGGCGGCTCTGTCAGGGTTACCTAATATAGAATCCCTGGGGAAGAGGACCAAGTTGGCCCTTGCGAACAGCTTGATGCACTATCTCTCTTCGACCCTTCAAGCCACGATGTGGTAAAAGGAACGAAAAGCCATGGACCGACCCCATTGTCTTCACCCCGTAGGAACTACGAGATCGCCCTGACTAAGGATGCCAAACAAAGGCACCCAGGGGTCACAGACCGACCATAGAACCTTATTCAAGAAGAAGTGGAACGCTGTCCGCTCCGGTTGGTAGGAAGGGTCGGAGAAGGGTAACAACCTATTGTTAGGACTAAAGAGTCGGGCGGAAAAGGCAAATAGTTTTCTTAGTTCTTGGTTCTCCCGTGGTCGGATACTTCCAAGCTACAAGAATTCCTATAATAGGATTCCAACTCAGTGCCTTTTAACAAAAGTTGCTCTTCGGAGAGCACAGTACGATGAAAGTTGTAAGCTGTGTTCGGGGGGGAGTTATTGCTACTGCTCCTTCCCGGCCCTTCTGGTAGAATTGGTTCAGGAGGTCCGGTAGACGATGGCTTACCCTGTGGCGGATGTCAGCGGTTCGAGTCCGCTTGTCTCCAGTCCGTGATACGAGCCAATACAATAGTACATGATAGCTAATACAATGGTATATGATAGCACGGAAAAATCCTGGCTATTTATTGCTTCTTGTTGGCTTTTTTCGTATAATAAGTTCAGGGAGGGATTGGTAAACATAGCTACTGTTGTAGCGAATGGTTAGCGGTTCGATATCGAGTCTGCTCCTCTCTAGTCTGTTATATGATAGCTAATACAATGGTATATGATAGCACGGAAAAATCCTGGCTATTTATTGCTTCCTGTTGGCTTTTTTCGTATAATAAGTTCAGGGAGGGATTGGTAGACATAGCTACTGTTGTAGCGAATGGTTAGCGGTTCGATATCGAGTCTGCTCCTCTCCAGTCTGTTATATGAGCCAATACAATGATATATGATAGCACGGAAAAATCCTGGCTATTTATTGCTTCCTGTTGGCTTTTTTCGTATAATAAGTTCAGGGAGGGATTGGTAGACATAGCTACTGTTGTAGCGAATGGTTAGCGGTTCGATATCGAGTCTGCTCCTCTCCAGTCTGTTATATGAGCCAATACAATGATATATGATAGCACGGAAAAATCCTGGCTATTTATTGCCTTTCGTTGGCTCCTTCGGTACAATTAGTTCGGGGGGCCAGAAATCCTTTCATTTCATCGGCGAAGTAGCGGTGGTGTCCCCAGGTCCATCACATAAGGACTTCAAATCCTCTATTGGCACTCATGGAGTAGCAGTATGATGTTCCTAGATCCAATGAGGATTTTCAATCCTCCATTGGCACTCATTAAGTATATGTTATTAGGTTCAATGAAGACTTGAAATCCCCCATTGGAACTAATGACATAGTAGTATGATGTTCCGTTATGTGTTATAAGAATTTAAGAATTTAAGAATTTAAGAATGAGAAACTTATTTTACTAAATGAATTATTTTTTTTCGGTATTTATGAAATGAAAAAAAGAGAAGTAATTTATTGACACATATTTTGTTATGTGTTATAATAATTTAAAAATTATGAACTTGTTTTACTAAATGAATTATTTGTTCCGGTACTTATGGAGAAAGATAAGTAACTAACACAATGAAACTCAACACATAATTAGTTATGTGTTATAATAAGGATTAAGAATTAGTAACAAATAAACCATTTGTTTTAATTAATATCTTTCAATTAATATCTTTTAATTAATATCTCTTAAATAATATCTTTCAATTAATTATTTAAGAAAAGAAAAGAAAAAGAAAAG